AGAAGATTTTTGCAAGTACTATATAAAAAAATTGAAGATGTCCTTGAAAGACAAAGATGTGGTCAATTTATACATATATATATATACATGTATTTTATTTTTTATTATAGTGGAGAAATAAGGAGATTTAATTCAGATATAAGCTAGTGGACGTTGATTAGCTAATATTAAGAATTTTTATTTAATATATATATATATATATATATACATGAATTTTAAATTGGTGAAAGCTCCTTAAAAGAGTAAAAATGGTGTGTAGGTAAATTAGATTGTTTGGAAAAGTTGAATAGGTGGTTTTCAAGAGTATATAAATAAAATGAGCTGTTGAGCTGGGGTTTGTCAAAAAACCCATAGGTAAAAATAAGCTGCCAAGTGGTTCGGGGGGTAACAGAAGAAAACTAGTGGCTTAACCGGGGTTTGTCAAAAAACCCATAGGTAAAAATAAGCTGCCAAGTGATTCGGGGGGTAACAGAAGAAAACTAGTGGCTTAACCGGGGTTTGTCAAAAAACCCATAGGAAAAAATAAGCTGCCAAGTGGTTCGGGGGGTAACAGAAGAAAACTAGTGGCTTAACCGGGGTTTGTCAAAAAACCCATAGGTAAAAATAAGCTGCCAAGTGATTCGGGGGGTAACAGAAGAAAACTAGTGGCTTAACCGGGGTTTGTCAAAAAACCCATAGGAAAAAATAAGCTGCCAAGTGGTTCGGGGGGTAACAGAAGAAAACTAGTGGCTTAACCGGGGTTTGTCAAAAAACCCATAGGTAAAAATAAGCTGCCAAGTGGTTCGGGGGGTAACAGAAGAAAACTAGTGGCTTAACCGGGGTTTGTCAAAAAACCCATAGGTAAAAATAAGCTGCCAAGTGCTTCTGGTTCGGGGGGGGGGGGGGTTGTCAAAAAACCCATAGGTAAAAATAAGCTGCCAAGTGCTTCTGGTTCCGGGGGGTTACAGAAGAAAACTAGTGGCTTAACCTGTGGGGGGGGAGGGGGGGGGTTGTCAAAAAACCCATAGGTAAAAATAAGCTGCCAAGTGCTTCTGGTTCCGGGGGGTTACAGAAGAAAACTAGTGGCTTAACCTGTGGGGGGGGAGGGGGGGGGTTGTCAAAAAACCCACAGGTAAAAATAAGCTGCCAAGTGCTTCTGGTTCCGGGGGGTTACAGAAGAAAACTAGTGGCTTAACCTGTGGGGGGGGAGGGGGGGGGTTGTCAAAAAACCCACAGGTAAAATTTTTTGGGGAGGGGGGGGCCCCGACGGGTTTTAGCAAATGTAAAAATTTTAGGTGGAAGAGTGGACTCCCGGGGGGAATAGAAAAAATAGGGTTAAAAAAAATATGGCAAAATATGTTATGTCTAATAAACATTCACTACATGCTAACCTTCTTTTTATGCTAGACAATCACGCTTGCATTAAGTGGGACAACCTTGTTAATGTGCCATTACCCCACTATGAGATGCCAGGGGAAAGCTCCTATATATAAAAACCCATCAATGCTTACCAGTTTCAAGTAAGGCCAGGTTAAGGTCTTTAAGGTACCAGATCTCATAAAGAGGGAGGCTCTTTAGATTTCAGTATAGACCGATTATGCTATAAAAGTCCATAGATTCAGTTCCGTCAGATGCCTCCTGAAGCGGGATTACTGTCACTCTTGTGGTAGGTCCATTGGAGGTTAAGATCTACCAAGTCCTTGATTTCTCTGAGGCCTCTTTAAGGTACGATAGGGGATAAAGACAGTCTTGATGTTGAATTTTAAGAGTTTGGGAGAAGAATATTCATGTTGTAAGATTAGTAATGTATGTTACACATTTATATTTCTTTAATGAGATAGACCATGGTTGTTTATTATTCAAGTTAATTTATAAGTATTATTCGTATTGACTGGGACTATTAAGGTCCAGTTCAAAATTTTATGAGCGTATGTAATTGGGTTTAAGTTGATTATATTTTACTGCTGATAAAGAGATTGTTGATTAATCAGATTTAATTGGTTATCACTTGAATGGTGAAAATGACTGAGATTGCTCGATAGAATAAATTGTATGTCCTTAAATCATTCATGAAATAAGGAAAATACTTGAGTTTAACTTTGTCTAAGTAATATAAGTGTTCTTAATTCAAGGGAAGGCTAAACTGTAGAGACATAGTCTTCATTCATTAATATCCATTCCATCTTCGTGAAACGAATGTATTACAATATTGCTAGTAATTGTTATTCATTTATGTTAAGTTTACATATGTGGAAATATTAATAATGATGGGAAATGATATGCATGGGGAAATAAGATGAATGCTCGATTATACATAATATGTCCTTCATGCATACATAATATGTACTATATCATATATCATCATATAGGCTGTGTTCTAGCATAGATTATTTATAGGACCGCGAAAGTCTATTGTTGAGATATAAGGACTGTAATATTGCTAGTAGTTGTTATTCATTTATGTTAAGTTTACATATGTGGAAATATTAATAATGATGGGAAATGATATGCATGGGGAAATAAGATGAATGCTCGATTATACATAATATGTCCTTCATGCATACATAATATGTACTATATCATACATCATCATATAGGCTGTGTTCTAGCATAGATTATTTATAGGACCGCGAAAGTCTATTGTTGAGATATAAGGACTGTATAAAATTAATATATGGGTGTAATAAGTGTTTGGTGAATATGTTTAATACAGGAAAAAGTTAATGATAGTGGGACAACAACTTCCAATGAAAAAGTTCTGTTAAGACGAGCTAGTTTGTTCTCTATGAGTCCTAGAAGGGGGATAAAAATAATGAAGATGGTGAAGTAAGAGACGGAAGCTAGTTGGCCAATTATGATGTAGGGATCTTCTACTGGCTGTCCTCCAATTCAGGTTAAAATAAGAGTGTTGGCTACTAACGTTCAGAAGAATAGTTTTGCCAAAGGGCGGAATATAAGGGTTCGTTGGTTAGAAGTGTGGAGAAGAGGTATAAGCAGGAGAATTATAATAGAAAATAAAAGAGCGAGGACCCCTCCTAGTTTATTTGGGATTGAGCGAAGAATGGCGTAGGCAAATAAGAAGTATCATTCTGGTTTAATATGGGGTGGTGTAACTAAAGGGTTTGCCGGGGTAAAATTATCAGGATCACCTAAGAGGTTGGGGGCGAAGGTGGATAGGAGGGCTAAGAAGGCTAGTATTAACGCGAAGCCGAAGATGTCTTTATAGGAGTAGTAAGCGTGAAATGGAATTTTGTCAAAGTTTGAGTTAAGTCCTGTTGGGTTTGAGGACCCTGTCTGATGAAGAAAAAGAAGGTGAAGTATGGAAGCACCTGCAATGATAAATGGGAGAATAAAGTGAAAAGTAAAAAATCGTGTTAGGGTGGCATTGTCTACTGAAAAACCTCCTCAAATTCATTGAACAAGTTCGGTCCCAATGTATGGGGCGGCAGAGAGGAGGTTTGTGATAACTGTTGCGCCTCAGAAGGACATTTGTCCTCATGGAAGAACATAGCCTACAAATGCTGTAGCTATAACGAGGAAAAGGAGAATTACTCCGATATTTCAGGTTTCTTTAAAAAGGTATGAGCCGTAGTATATCCCTCGTCCAATGTGAAGGTAGATGCAGATGAAGAAGAATGAGGCTCCGTTTGCATGAAGGTTGCGAAGTAATCATCCGTTATTTACGTCTCGGCAGATGTGGGCTACGGATGAAAAAGCTATGGATGTATCAGCAGTATAGTGCATTGCTAGAAATAAGCCGGTTGCGATTTGGGCAATTAAGCAAACTCCTAACAGAGAGCCAAAGTTTCATAGCGATGAAAGATTGACTGGTGCTGGAAGATCAATAAACGAGTTATTAATAATTTTTACTAGAGGATGGGTTTTGCGAAGTACTGGGGCCATTAGTGTTCTTATAGTTGAATACAACAACAGTTTTTCAGACTGTAAGTCTAGGTTAAAATCCTTGTAGGAATTATGATTATATTATTTGAGTTGGGGTTGATTGTTGGATTATTAGCGGTAGCTTCAAATCCTTCTCCCTATTATGCTGCACTTGGATTAGTAGGTTCGGCAGGGGCAGGGTGTTTAATTCTGATGGATGGTGGTGTTTCTTTTTTATGCTTAGTTTTGTTTTTAGTATATCTTGGTGGAATAATAGTGGTGTTTGCTTACTCTGCTGCTTTAGTTGCGGAACCTTATCCAGAGGCTTGGGGGGGAGGGGTTGTTTGATCATACATTACTGCTTATGTTTTATTGTTGGGGGCTTGATGAGTTATTGGGGGTGTTGATGAGGGGATTGCAGGGGTAGCTAATATAGGAGTATATGTGGGGGATTGATTTGGGGTGGCAACAATGTTTTTCTGAGGGGGAGGGGTTTTAATAGTGGTAGGGTGGGCTCTTTTATTAACGTTGTTTGCAGTATTAGAGGTGGTTCGGGGCCATTATAGTGGTGTCTTGCGAGCTGTAAGACAATTAGACATAGAATAGTGGTAAAAATGAAGATGGAGAGGTAAATTTTGATTAACCCTCGTTGGATTTCTTGATTTTTTATGATTGGGGGCAGTTGGAGTTCTGCTAAGCCTTTTGGTCCAATTTTTTCTAGTCAAAGGGTGTCAATTAGGTGAGATGAAACACGTAAGCTGAGGTTTATGGCGTAAGAGGGAATGAGTCGATGAATAATGGTCGGGTAAAAAGAGGTATTGATTGTTTTTGAAACATTTGTTTGTTCAGGGGCCTTTGTTCAAGAGATACTAGCTAGATCTAGGGCAATAATAAATCCTAGGACGGTTACAATAATTGCGGTTATCTTTAAATAGGTTGGCATGGTTATGGTAACAGGGGAAGATGGAAGAATAATTTGATTTAACAATAGTCCAGCAATTACACTACCTAGGGCAAGACGTTTAATTGGGTTAATAATTGTTGGATTATTTTCATTAATAGAAGAGGCAGGAGAAAAGCGAGGGTGCTGTATTGATGCAAAGAAGATTACTCGAAGGCTATAAACGGCTGTGAATGAGGTGGCAATAATTGTTAAGGTCAAAGCCCATGCATTAACATTGGAGGTGTTAATTGCTTCAATAATGGCGTCTTTTGAAAAGAAGCCTGCAAGATAAGGGGTTCCCATCAGGGCCAAGCTTCCAACTGTAACACATGTTGTGGTGAATGGGAGGGTTTTTTGTAGGCCTCCCATTTTTCGAATGTCTTGTTCATCATTAAGGTTATGAATAATTGATCCTGAGCATAAAAATAATATTGCCTTGAAGAAGGCATGTGTACAGATGTGAAAAAATGCTAGGTGAGGTATATTTAGGCCAATAGCTACGACTATAAGGCCGAGTTGGCTTGATGTTGAAAAGGCAATGATTTTTTTAATATCATTTTGGGTGAGGGCACATGTAGCTGCAAATGCGGTTGAAATAGCTCCAAGACATAGACAGGTTGTTAGGGCAGTTTGGTTATCTTTAATTATTGGATGAATGCGAATAAGTAAAAAAACCCCAGCAACAACCATTGTGCTGGAGTGAAGTAGGGCTGATACTGGGGTGGGGCCTTCTATGGCGGAGGCGAGTCATGGGTGAAGTCCAAATTGAGCTGACTTACTAGCGGCTGCAATAATGAAGGCTAGTAGAAGGGGGGTGGAGTTATTCATTGAGAAGATAAAGTTAAGGTCAATTGAGTCATAAGATGAAATAAGTCAAAATATGGCAAATAAAAATCCAATGTCTCCAATTCGGTTATACAGTACCGCTTGAAGAGCGGCTGCTCCGGCGTTGCTCCGTGTAAAATATCACCCAATTAAAAGATAAGATATAATTCCTACTCCTTCCCAGCCAATAAAAAGTATTAATAAGTTGCCGGCTGATACTAATAGTATTATTGCTAGTAAAAAAATAAGTAAATATTTAAAGAAAAGTTGGATCTTGATGTCATCATGCATGTACCAAAGAGAATACTCAATAATGCTTCATGAGACTATTAGAGCGATTGGGATGAAAAGAATTGAGTATTGGTCAAGTTGAATTGTTAAGTTGAAAGGGGTTATTATAATATTAAACCACTTTCATGAAATAATGGTGGATAAAGAATTTTCATTAATTATTAAGATGGCAGGAATAGTTGAGACAAAGAAAGCTGTTTTAATGGCGGTCTTTGTTTTGAAGTGAAATTCTGCTGAGTTTGGGTTAAATAAAGGAATAATAAGGGATAGCATGCTAATTAAGTATGATGTTAGTGCAATAATAGGAAAACTCATGGCAAATGTTCAAAATGTTATTTGAATAATTGCGAGGGCGAGTCTGCTATGGAATTGAACCATAGTGGCGAGTAATTAGCAGTTCTCGTTGATCCAGTCAGGCTCGGTGAATAGGGGGTTATTAGTCCCCTTCTCTAGAATCACAAGCTAGTATTTTTAATAAACTATATTCACTTAAAATATTAAGGTGGGTTTCAGTATTAGGAGTAGGGCTGGAAGGATATGTAAGGCAAGTAAAATATGTTCTCGAGTTTGCATTGGTGGAAAAGAGTTTAGGTGGGATGGAAGGTGCTCTCGTTGTGAAGCTCAAAATATATATAAGGAGTAGGCTGTGGTAAAAATAATTCCTAATCCTGTTAAAATGAGTGTTATGTTTGATCATTGAAATAATGATGTTAAAATTGATATCTCTCCAATAAAATTTGGGGATGGTGGAAGAGCTAGATTTATTAGGGCAGCCAGAAGTCATCAGGCTGCTGCTAGTGGAAAAACAATTTGGGTCCCTTGAAGGAGAATAAGGGTGCGGGTGTTGGTGCGCTCATATGAAGTGTTAGCTAGGCAAAATAAGGCTGATGAAACTAGTCCGTGGGAAATTATTAGGACTATTGAGCCGGCAATGCTTCATTCTGTCTTAATTATTGATGCGGCAATTACTAATCCTATATGGCTTACTGATGAAAAAGCAATTAGGGATTTTAAATCCGTTTGGCGGGAACATAAAATGGCTGATAAAAGAACACCAAACAGTGAAAAAACAATAAGAGGTTTTGCTAGGGGCAGGAGGGAGTCATTTATAAAAATATTTATTCGTAAAATTCCGTAGCCACCAAGTTTTAGTAAAGTTCCTGCTAAAATTATTGATCCAGCAATAGGGGCTTCAACGTGCGCTTTTGGAAGTCAGAGGTGAACACCATAGAGTGGTATTTTTACTAGAAAGGCAATAAAGCAAGCGATTCATCATGCTGTTGAACAGGAAGAAAAAGTTTGGGCTACAAAAAAAGATTTTATTAATGAGATTGATATTGTTCCGAATGTTTCATGGAAGTAAAGTAGGGCAGTAAGGAGGGCCATAGAGCCAAATAAAGTATAAAAGATTAAATAGGTTCCGGCTAGTATGCGTTCTTTTTGGGCTCCTCATCGAGTAATAACAATTAAAGTAGGAATTATAGTTGCTTCAAATATAATAAAAAATAAGATTATGTTGTCCGCCAAAAATGCAAGGAGGGTTGTTATTTGGAGTACAATGATAGTAAAAATGTATGTTCGTTGTCGTGGTAGGGGTTCTTTGGAGAGTTTACTCTGACTAGCAAGTAGTGTTGGAGCTGTAAGTCAGCAGGTAAGTACTAGAAGGGGAGATGAGATTTCATCAATAAATAGATAATTGTTTAAAAATGGGTAAGCCTCCTGAGTGGCTAATCAGGCTGTTGATATAACGGCAATAATTAAGGACTGGGTTGTTATAATTTCTCACAACCGCTTTGAAGGGGCCAGTCAGGTTGAGAGAAGAAGGGTGGCTAATGGAATGGAAATTATTAGCATTGTAGAAGATTAAGCGTATTTAAATTATCAGATCCGTGGGATCGGGCGGTGGCAATTATAAGGGATAAGCCAAGGCCTGCTTCACATGCAGATATTGTTAACATAACAATAGGATATATTAGTGGAGCAATTAAGGTAAATTTTAAGGCTCATAGGCTGAGTCCAATAAAAATTGATAGTATTATTCCTTCTAAACAGAGTAATGCTGAGAGTAAGTGTGCCCGGTGAAATGATAGGCCAATAAGACTTAATATAAATGTAGAGGAAAGTAATCAGGACTCGTTTGTTAACATAAAGGTGTTATGGGGTTAAACCATAATTTGCTGAGCCGAAATCAGCTGTCTTTTTTAGACTAACTCCTCATTCAGCTCATTCTAGGCCTCCTTGAAGTCATTCGTAAATAAAACCTAAAGTTAAAAGAATAAGAATAATTGATGCTCAAAAAATTGATAATGTGGGGTGAGGAAGTTGCGCTGCCCAGGGGGTGGGGAGGAGAAGGGCAATTTCTAAATCAAATAGTAAAAAAAGAATAGCTACTAGGAAAAATCGCATAGAATATGGTAGTCGGGCTGATCCAAGTGGGTCAAAGCCACATTCATAAGGTGAGAGTTTTTCTGAGTCTGGATTAATTATTGGTAACCAGAAGCTAACAGTGGCTAAAATTAGAACAATTGCTAGGGTAATAAATACAAATAGAGACATTATTTTCTCCTGGGGTTTAACCAAGGCTTAATGATTGGAAGTCATCAGTACTCATTTATACTAAGAAAATATGAGCCTCATCAATAAATTGAGACGTATAAGAAAAGTCAAACTACATCAACAAAATGTCAGTATCAGGCAGCTGCTTCAAATCCAAAATGGTGTTGTGCAGTAAAGTGAAAGTTGATTTGTCGCAGAAGGCAAGTTAGTAAAAATAGTGAGCCAATAATAACGTGAAGCCCGTGGAAGCCGGTAGCCACAAAAAATGTTGATCCGTAGATTCCGTCTGCAATAGTAAAAGGGGCTTCGTAGTATTCTATGGCTTGTAGGGCTGTAAAGTATATTCCTAAAATAATAGTTAAGGCGAGAGATTGAATTGCTTCTTTACGGTTTCCCTGCATAATACTATGGTGAGCTCAAGTAACTGTGACCCCTGAAGCAAGAAGGACTGCTGTATTTAATAGAGGGACTTCAAAAGGATTTAATGGGGAGATACCAGCGGGTGGTCAGCATTCTCCAACTTCAAAGGTTGGGGCTAAGCTGGCATTATAAAATGCTCAAAAAAATCCAATAAAAAAGAATACTTCAGAGGTGATAAATAGAATTATGCCATAACGAAGTCCTTTTTGGACTGGAATTGTGTGATGACCCTGAAATGTGCCCTCACGAACAACATCTCGTCATCATTGATATATAGTAAGGAGTATAAGTGTAAGTCCTATAAATATAATTCAGGTTGAACCGTAGTGAAATCATATTGCTAGGCCGGTAGTAAGTATAAAGGCGGCTGTTGCCCCTGTAAGTGGTCATGGGCTTGGGTCTACTATGTGAAAAGCATGTGCTTGATGTGCCATTAAGTATTTTCTTGAAGATATAGGCTTAAGAGAAGGACAAATACGTATGCTTGAATTATAGCGACTGCAATCTCTAATATAGTAAGGAGAAGAAGGGTAGCAAATGTTAGTGAAGAAACAATAGGGTTTGAGAATAATAGGGCCATGGTAGCGGTTGAAATAAGTTGAATAAGAAGGTGGCCTGCTGTTAGGTTAGCAGTAAGTCGGACCCCAAGTGCTATTGGTCGGATAAATAAGCTAATTGTTTCGATAATAATTAAAATTGGAATTAACAGGGTAGGCGTGCCTTCGGGTAGAAAATGACCTAGAGATGCTGTAAGTTGATTTCGAAACCCAATAGCTACTGTGGCTAATCATAGGGGGATTGCGAGTCCTAAATTAAGTGAAAGTTGTGTGGTAGGGGTAAAAGTGTAGGGAAGAAGGCCCAGTAAATTTATTCCAAGAAGAAAAATCATTAACGACGTGAGAATAAGTGCTCATTTATGTCCTGGAAAATTTAGTGGGAGAAAGATTTGTTTTGTGAAGGTTTTCACAAATCATGTTTGAATAGTTACTAAGCGGTTTGTAGTTCATCGGTTACATGGGGTTGGAAATAGAAATCATGGGACTAAAAAGGCAATTAAAATAAGTGGGATTCCAAGTAGTGAAGGTGAGGCAAATTGGCTAAACAGGTTTATGGTCACGGTCAAGATCACGGTTTATTAAGACCTTTAAAAGTTTTAGGTGTTGGGTCATTTAGGTGAGTATAGTTGGAGGTTTTTATAGGTGAAAATATAATAAACACTGTTCAGGCAGTAAATAAAATAAAGAATCATGGGGCTGGGTCAAGTTGTGGCATGCCATTAAGGGTGGTTGGAAGTCACCTATCTACAGCTTAAAAGGCTGTTGCTTAGTCCTATAGCTTCTTAATGAGGCGTTTACTGAGGCAGAAGATCAGTTTAAAAATTCCTTAATAGGTAAAGATTCAACAACAATTGGCATAAAGCTGTGGTTTGCTCCACAAATTTCAGAGCATTGTCCGTAGTAAACACCAGGTCGTGAGATAATAAATGAGGTTTGATTTAGCCGTCCTGGGATTGCGTCTAATTTTACCCCTAAAGATGGGACGGCTCATGAGTGAAGAACATCCTCTGCTGTAATCAGGGTTCGAGTGGTTATTCCGACAGGGGTGGTTATTCGGTTGTCAACTTCTAGAAGTCGAAATTGTCCGGGGAGAAGGTCTTTAGTGGGAACTATATAAGAGTCAAAGCTAAGATCGTTAAAGTCAGAATACTCATAGCTTCAGTATCATTGGTGACCAATAGCTTTAACTGTAACATCTGGGTTACTAACTTCATCCATTAAATATAAAATACGAAGTGACGGAAGGGCAATCACGATTAAAATGATGGCTGGTATAATTGTTCATACTATTTCAATTTCTTGTGCGTCAATTGTATTTGTATTAGAGAGTTTAGTGCTTATAAGGGTCGAAATAATATATAAAACGAGAGTGCTAATTAAGAACACTGCTATTAATGTATGATCGTGGAAGTGTAATAGTTCCTCCATAATTGGGGATGCTGCGTCTTGGAATCCTAATTGAAGTGGGTGTGCCATTAGAGGAATACGAGAATTTAACTCGTAATTTTGTCTTGACAAGGCAGTGTTATTATTTAACTAATCCCTCTAAGAAAGTGACAGAGTGGTTATGTACCTGGCTTGAAACCAGTGGATGGGGGTTCAATTCCCTCCTTTCTCGATTAATTGGTTTGGGAAAAAGAAGCTTCTTCAAATGTATGATGAAGAGGGGGGAATCCATAAAGTCACTCCACATTAGTTGAAGTTATACTGGCAGAAATCAGATGACGTTTAGATGAGAAAGCTTCTCAGATAATAAACATTATAATAACTACAGCTACTAATGAAATTAGGGAACCAATAGAAGAGACAGTGTTTCATAGTGTATATGCGTCTGGATAGTCTGAGTATCGTCGAGGCATGCCTGCTAATCCGAGAAAGTGTTGAGGGAAGAAGGTTAGGTTTACCCCAGTAAATATTACTCCAAAGTGAATTTTTGCTCAGGTCTCGTGAAGAGTATATCCTGAAAATAATGGGAATCAGTGTACAAATCCAGCTATGATAGCAAATACGGCTCCCATTGATAGTACATAATGGAAGTGAGCAACAACATAGTAAGTATCATGGAGAACAATGTCTAGTGATGAATTTGCTAGAACAATCCCAGTTAGCCCACCGACTGTAAATAGGAAAATAAACCCTAGGGCCCATAGTATTGGAGCATCTCATTTAATTACTCCGCCATGCATTGTGGCTAGTCAGCTAAATACTTTAACTCCTGTTGGGATGGCAATAATTATTGTTGCAGATGTAAAATAGGCTCGGGTATCAACATTTAGATCTGTTGTAAACATGTGGTGAGCTCAAACAATAAAGCCTAGGAGGCCAATTGACATTATTGCTCAAACCATTCCTATATAACCAAATGGCTCTTTTTTACTTGAGTAAAATGTTACTACATGTGAAATAATACCAAAGCCAGGAAGAATAAGAATATAAACCTCTGGGTGTCCGAAGAATCAAAAGAGGTGTTGGTATAAAATGGGGTCACCTCCTCCAGCAGGATCAAAGAATGTTGTATTTAGGTTACGATCAGTTAAGAGTATAGTAATTCCTGCTGCAAGAACTGGTAAGGAGAGAAGTAATAGAACGGCGGTAATTAGCACAGACCACACAAATAAAGGTGTTTGATATTGAGTTATTGAAGGAGGTTTCATATTTAAGGTTGTGGTAATAAAATTAATTGCACCTAGAATGGATGAAACACCTGCCAAGTGAAGGGAAAAGATAGTTAAATCTACAGATGGTCCCGCATGGGCGAGATTTCCGGCTAGTGGAGGATAAACAGTTCAGCCAGTTCCAGCCCCAGCTTCTACCCCAGCGGAGGCCAGAAGAAGTAAAAAGGATGGGGGGAGTAATCAGAAGCTTATGTTATTTATACGAGGAAAAGCTATATCGGGGGCTCCGATTATTAAAGGAACAAGTCAGTTGCCAAAGCCGCCGATTAGAATTGGCATAACCATAAAGAAAATTATGACGAAAGCATGTGCGGTAACGATAACATTATAAATTTGGTCATCACCAAGGAGGGAGCCTGGCTGACTCAGTTCAGCTCGGATAAGAAGACTGAGGGCAGTTCCCACTATTCCTGCTCAGGCACCAAAGATTAGGTATAGGGTACCAATATCCTTGTGATTGGTTGAAAATAGTCAGCGGGTAATTATCACGGGTAAGATGGCCGAGGGTTAGGCGGTGGCTTGTAGCTCCACCAAGGGAGGTTAAAGTCCTCCTCTTATCAGGTCCTGGGGTGTCACACGCCAGATTGCAAATCTGGAGAAGCAGAAGAAGTTCTGCCGGGGCTTCTCCCGTTTTTAAAAAAATCGGGAGAAGTAGAATGAAGCTCGCTGGATTGAGCGTTTAGCTGTTAACTAAAATTTTACGGGATCAAGGCCCGTCTTTCTAGAAGGCTTTAGCTTAATAAAAGTATCTGATTTGCATTCAGAAGATGCAGGATAATGTCCTGCAAGTCTTACAGAAACTAGAAGATTTTAACTTCTACTTAGGGCTTTGAAGGCTCTTGGTCTAGGTTATCCTAAGTTTCTATATTACGGCTATAATAATGGGGGTAACAGGGAGGAGTAAAAGAGACATAACTATAGGTGTGGCTAAAGTGTTTTTTGGGGGATTAAATCATAGTGAGGGGGAGGAGGATAAGCTTGGTGCTAGGGTAAGAGATATAGAATATGTAAGGCGTAGGTAAAAGAATAGGCTGAGAAGTGTGGAAAGTAAAATTAATAGCGCAAATATAATTATGTCTTGTTTTACCATTTCTTGGGCAATAAGTCATTTTGGTATAAATCCTGTTAGTGGGGGTAGTCCACTTAGTGATAGCAGGGAAAGTATAGAGAGTGCTGTGAGCGCTGGGGTTTTGGATCAGGAGGTCGAGAGTTCATACATATTTTTTGTGTTTAATGATATAAAGGTTAAGAAAAGTGTAGATGTTATTAGAATATAAAGAAAAAAGTTTAAAAGTGTTAATTGTGGAGAGATTTTAAGGATTGCTAATATTCATCCTAAGTGGGCTACAGAAGAGAAGGCTAATACTTTTCGGATTTGAGTTTGATTAATTCCACCCCATCCTCCAATAATAGTTGACAAAAGGCCTAAAGTGAGTATAAGGTTTAGGTTTACTGATTGTGATAGTTGAAGAAGAAGGGCTATTGGAGCTAATTTTTGTCATGTAGAAAGAATCAGGCCTGTTTGTAGGGTGGATCCTTGAAGTACCTCTGGGAGTCAAAAATGAAATGGGGCAATTCCGAGTTTTATTGCAATGGCAATTGACAGGAGGGTAGCTGAAATGGGGTGAGTTGGTGAATTAATAGATCACTCTCCTAAAATATATGCATTAAGGATGCTAGAAAATAAAATAAGGGCTGATGCTGCGGCTTGTGTTAAGAAGTATTTTGTTGCGGCTTCAATGGCTCGTGGATGAGGGGTTTTGGTTATTATTGGAATAATAGCTAGTGTATTAATTTCAAGGCCAATTCATGCTAAAATTCAATGATAACTTGACAATGTTAAGATAGTGCCTAGGGCGAGGCTTGAGACAATTACTGATAGAGCATATGGATTAATTAGTAAAGGAGGGGGTTTAACCAACATGTTTGGGGTATGGGCCCAAAAGCTTATTTAGCTGACTTTACTAGAAAGTGGTAAAACGGAATTACAGGGAGTTTTGATCTCCCAGTTATAGGTTCAATTCCTATCTTTCTAAGGAAGTGAGGAGGTTTGAACTCCTATGGTCCTCCCTATCAAGGAGGCCCTTAGCTTTCAGGCACGCTTCCATAAAATTGGTGGGGTAAGTAAGAGTGAAATTGGAAATGAAATATATCAAATTGTTAATGCTAAGGTAAGGGGGAGGAAGTTTTTTCAAACTAGGTGTATAAGTTGATCATAGCGGAATCGTGGGTAGGAGGCTCGAATTCAGAGGAAAACCATAGAAAGAATAGCGGATTTTAGTATTAGTGATGTTGTAGTAAATGTTAGGAGGAGAAGGGTGGAGGATCCTAGAAAAATAATAGCAGAAACTGTGTTTATCATCAAGATGTTAGCGTATTCGGCAAGAAAAAATAGGGCAAATGGTCCCCCTGCGTATTCTACGTTAAACCCTGATACTAACTCAGATTCTCCTTCAGTGAGGTCAAATGGGGCTCGGTTTGTCTCTGCTAGGGTGGAGATATATCATATTATAGCTAGGGGTCATGTTGGGATAATTAATCATATGGGTTCTTGGGTGATGCTAAAGTTTTGAAGGGAGAAGTTTCCTGATAGCAAAATAGTGCAAAGGAGAATAAGGGCTAGAGTTACTTCGTATGAAATAGTTTGTGCTACTGCTCGTAAAGCTCCAATTAGGGCATATTTAGAATTTGAGGCTCAGCCTGAACCCAGGATGGAATAGACGGTAAGGCTAGAAAGGGCTAGGAGAAATATAACTCCTAAGTTTATATCAGAGAGTGAAATTGGTATAGGAATGGGGGTCCAAATGATTATTGCTAATGATAGAGCTATTACAGGGGCTAGAAGAAATAGTGTTTGAGATGAGGTAGATGGCCGAATTGGTTCTTTAATAAATAGTTTTACTCCGTCTGCAATTGGTTGAAGGAGGCCTATTGGACCAACAATGTTAGGGCCTTTTCGGTGCTGCATGTAGCCAAGCACTTTGCGTTCAATTAGGGTAAGAAAAGCAACTGCCAGAAGAATTGGTGCAATATAACAAAGTGTAGAAATAATTAAATAAAGGTTCAAAGTTAACGAGAAGATTTGAACTTCTATAGAAAGGGTTTAGGTCTTTTGCAATACCAGGTTTTGCTACGTTAACTACTCTTGTCTTGAGTAAAATTATGGGCTACAATATTATTGAGTTTAAATCATAATTTAGTAGCTGCGGCTTGTAAAAAATATGGGCCGCGTTTCTCCGGTCCTTTCGTACTAGAAGAAACTCATGTATAGATAGAAACTGACCTGGATTACTCCGGTCTGAACTCAGATCACGTAGGGTTTTAATCGTTGAACAAACGAACCTTTAGTAGCGGCTGCACCACTGGGATACCCTGATCCAACATCGAGGTCGTAAACCCACTTGTCGATAGGAGCTCTTGAAGTGGATTGCGCTGTTATCCCTAGGGTAACTTGGTTCGTTGGTCAAATGTATTGGGTCAATGGATGTCAATATATTGATGCTTAGAAAGGTTGTTCTTGGCTTAGAAAGAATTCTTTCAACATGGAGGTTGTGTTATGCTCCGTGGTCACCCCAACCAAAAACTTGCAGTCAGATTACTTAAAAGATTGAAAATGTTCAGAAACTTCTTAGTTTAGCAGGTAATTGCTGTGTTGTTTAAAGCTCCATAGGGTCTTCTCGTCTTGTAGGTATATCCTCGCTTCTTCACGGGGAGATTAGTTTCACTGATTAGAAAAAGGAGACAGTATAACCTTCGTGGTGCCATTCATACTAGTCCACATTTAAAGAACAAGTGATTACGCTACCTTCGCACGGTTAGGATACCGCGGCCGTTGAACATGGTCACTGGGCAGGCTGGACCTCTTATAAGAATCAAGAGGCGATGTTTTTGGTAAACAGGCGAGGTTAATGTTTGCCGAGTTCCTTCTTTTTCTTTTAATCTTTCTTGAAATGTCCTTGTGTTAGGTTAACGTTAATGAAAGTAGATTTTTCTTGATGAGTTTCTACTTTGGTTTCAGTGACGTTAATTATCAGTGGTTTGTCCTTTCTGATTTACACTTACATTAAAGAGAAGAGTCTTCTTCTTGTTACTAGTTTTAACATAAAAATTTCTATAATAATATAGAATTACTCAGTATTAATAGAGGATTAAGATAATAATTAAGTAATTAGGCAAAAATAACAATTAAGCTTTGACGCTATTTAAAAGGTGGCTGCTTTTAGGCCCACTTGGTTGTGTATTGAGCTAGTCTTATCCATTAATTTAGGTTGTATCCTGTTTCAAATAGGCTGTACCTTATTTGAATTACGCTGAAATTCAGGTGGTTGTTTTGGTGGACTAGAATGAATTTCAGGTTGGACTTAGATCCATTTCTTGAGTAACCAGCTATCACTAAGCTCGTTAGGTCTGTCACCGCTACTTGAAGATCATCCCACTCTTTTGCTACAGAGACGGGTTCGCTCTATCAGCTGCCTTGAAGTAGCTCACTTAGTTTCGGGAAGTCAAACTTAAATACGTTGTGCTTGATTGGACTAGTTAAACCATGATGCAAAAGGTACAAGGAGTAGTCTTTACTTTTTCTTGCTTAAAAATTTTTCATTTCATATTTCACCGTTCCCTTGCGGTACTGTTATTATAGCTCCAATAAATTTTTCAATCTCCTTTACTAAAATAACAAAATGATTTATTATTAAAAATAAATTAATTTGAGGATATTCATGTTTAGTTGGGCTAGGTTTTTAGCTCGAAATGGTCTGGTTTTCACGGACATTTTCTCGGTGTAAGCGAGATGCTTTAATTAAGCTACATTACGTTTCCAAGCACACCTTCCGGTATACTTACCATGTTACGACTTGCCTCTTCTGTTATGCTTTAGTTTGTTAAGAACTAGGTAAGAAGCCCTGAAGAGGGTGACGGGCGGTGTGTACACACCCCAGTGCCGGGTTAAAATGGACATTCTGATTCCTTTTTACTGCTAAATCCGCCTTCCAACTAGTTTTCATAAATAGTTTTTCGTTTTTTCTAATATAGAAAGTGTAGCCCATCTCTTCCCATTTCATTTGCTGCACCTTGACCTGACGTGTTGGTGAAAGACATTAAGCTCACTAATTGGCGCTCACGTGGTAAGCTGACGACGGAGGTATACAGGCTGATTAACAAAAAATGGTGAGGTTAAACGTGGATTATCGATTATAGGACAGGCTCCTCTAGGGGGATATGGGGTACCGTCAAGTCCTTTGGGTTTTAAGCTTAGCTCGTAGTTCCCTGGCGATTTGAGTGTAAGTTAAAGTTTACGGCTGGGCATAGTGGGGTATCTAATCCCAGTTTGTATCCCAGCTGTCGTGAGTTCAAGTTGATTATATTAGAGTAACTTTCGTTTTTGGGTTTCTTAATAAACAGGCGTGTCACAGCTTAGTTTTAGTTTAACTCTAGAAAGGGGTAACTTTAATCACGCTTTACGCCGGAGGAGGTCAATTTGAGTCACGTGGTGTAACCGCGGCGGCTGGCACCAGATTAGCCGGCTCTGTCTTACTTTAACTGAGTCTAGCTTGCGCTAATACTCAATGTTAATCACTGCTGAATTCCCTTGTGGGTGTGGCGTGGCTAGGTGTTTTGGGCAGATTTTCGTGCCTGATACCAGCTCCTTGTCCCTAAAAGGGGTTAAAGGGCGTTCTCACAGGGGAGCGGATACTTGCATGTGTATATTAAGTAATAACTGACCTCAAGGCCAGGACCAAACCTTTGTGTTTAAAGGACCTTTTAGGGTCCATCTTAGCATTTTCAGTGCTATGCTTTATTTAAGCTATTTAAACAGGATATAATTTAAATAGAATGCTAGCTTTGGGGGTTAGCTGTGGGAGTTAAATTCTCTCTGTCCTGAGCCTCAGGAAGGGTTTATTCTTCATTCTTTGGTTTACAAGACCAATGCTTTAATGTTTAAGCTACTGAAGCAGCTTTTACTTGGATTTGCACCAAGAGTTACTGGAGCCTAAGACCAGGGGAAAACTATTTTCCTTCAAAAGC